AAATGAATGAACCGCCAGGAGCTCGTATGAGAGTTGGCTTGACTGCCCTAACCATGGCGGAATATTTCCGGGATGTTAATGAGCAAGACGTACTTCTATTCATCGACAATATATTTCGTTTCGTTCAAGCAGGGTCCGAAGTCTCTGCCTTATTAGGCAGGATGCCTTCTGCAGTGGGTTATCAACCTACCCTTAGTACGGAAATGGGTTCTTTGCAAGAAAGAATTACTTCTACCAAAGAAGGATCTATAACATCGATCCAAGCAGTTTATGTACCTGCGGATGATTTGACCGACCCTGCTCCTGCCACGACATTTGCACATTTAGATGCTACTACAGTATTATCAAGAGGATTAGCTGCCAAAGGTATTTATCCAGCAGTAGATCCCTTGGATTCAACATCAACTATGTTACAACCTCGGATCGTTGGCGAGGAACATTATGAAACTGCGCAAAGGGTTAAGCAAACTTCACAACGTTATAAAGAACTTCAGGACATTATAGCTATTCTTGGGTTGGACGAATTATCCGAAGAAGATCGTTTAACTGTAGCAAGAGCACGAAAGATTGAGCGTTTCTTATCACAACCCTTCTTTGTGGCAGAAGTCTTTACTGGTTCTCCAGGGAAATATGTTGGTCTCGCAGAAACAATTCGGGGGTTTCAATTCATCCTTTCCGGAGAATTAGACGGTCTTCCCGAGCAGGCCTTTTATTTGGTGGGTAACATCGATGAAGCTACCGCGAAAGCTATGAACTTAGAAGAGGAGAGCAAATTGAAGAAATGACCTTAAATCTTTGTGTACTGACTCCTAATCGAATGATTTGGGATTCCGAAGTGAAAGAGATTATTTTATCTACTAATAGTGGACAAATTGGCGTATTACCAAACCATGCCCCCATTGCCACGGCTGTAGATATAGGTCTTTTGAGAATACGACTAAACGACCGATGGTTAACGGTAGCTCTTATGGGCGGTTTCGCTAGAATAAGTAATAATGAGATCACCGTTTTAGGAAATAGTGCGGAAATTAGTACTGACATTGATCCACAAGAAGCTCAACAAACTCTTGAAATAGCTGAAGCTAACTTGAGTAGAGCTGAGGGTAAGAGACAAGCAATTGAGTCAAATCTAGCTCTCAGACGAGCTAGGACACGAGTAGAAGCTGTCAAAGTGATTTCCTATTAGTAGTCATCAATCAAAAGAGTTCTTTATTATACACTACACACTACATTTGGATTCCACAATTTGAACACAATGAAGTCTAATCTGATTAATCTGATGATAGAACAAAAAAAGAGGATGGGTAGAAAAACTTATTAGATACCATGGAATCCGGTATCTAATAAGTTCTACCTACTATTGGATTTGAACCAATGACTCCCGCCGTATGAAAGCAATACTCTAACCACTGGGTTAAGTAGGCCATTTATCACCACAAAAAGGGTCTCCATCACTTCGATGGATTATAGGTAAAATTTGTTTTCTAAGCAATATAAATCTTTTACCAGTAAACGTAAACGTATCAGAGAGTTATCATGTGGGATTAGGGGATACCCTTCTTGACAAGAAATTGTCTCTATGTTAAAATAGTTATGACAAGGGCTATAGCTCAGTTAGGTAGAGCACCTCGTTTACACGTGCGCCAATGCTTTTCAAGGGAGCCAATTATGCAATGACCATAATTGATCTTTTTTAGAAGTCGATGTCTTACTCCGTAGATTCGAGAGAACAAGAGAAAAATAGCCTGACAAATATTTGGTTTGATCCGATTCAGGTGCGAATTCCGGTGCCAAATCAAATAGAACCTGCCATTGTAAGGTAAATGCCAGTCCATTCAATGCCAGGCATAATGAGTATAAGGATTCTCACAAAAGAACCTCTTTTCGTCCTATGAGCTTTGAGGTGTATGAAGTCTCATATTGGACTCTTGCAGCGGAGCGATAGAGACTGCATTTCACTTAGGTTGATCTAGGCCGAAGGCAGACCTAAATCAAGGTCACCCTTCTTTGAAACACTTTGGTATTGCTCCTATATCAGGATACAAATAATGAATCAGAGCACATGGAGCCATCTCATTATCTTCTTATCTTTCTGTAAAAAAAAATATGGTGAACTAACTGATCTTTACATCAGTTGATGAAAGAGCCCAATGCAACAAAATGCATGTTGGGTCTTTGAAACAGTTCGAATCATTTCGATAATAATGAGTTTTATCTGTTTTACCGAGAAGGTCTACGGTTCGAGTCCGTATAGCCCTAGATACATTCCTTTTTTGTTTTGTATAGAAATTTGATTAGTAGTAGGAACAATAAAAGAAACACAATAATTCATCCCAACGGACCCAATTGGTATTTGTCAAATCTCGGATCAAATACCCATCTATCTTCATCCACTTTCATGAATGAATTACATATGATATTTTTCCTCTTTTCCTGCCCATGATCAAAGAATTAGTGATACACTTTTTTTTCTTTGGTATACCCAATCCCAGTCAATTTA